GTTAGCGTAGCTTAAAATAAAGCAAAGCACTGAAAATGCTTAGATGGACTCCATAGCCCCGCAAACATACAAAGGTTTGGTCCTGGCCTTATTATTAGTTATAGGTAGACTTACACATGCTAGACTCCTCACACCAGTGAAGAATCCCATGAAATCACCCACCAAGTGATCAAAAGGAGATGGTATCAAGCACACTCAAGTAGCTAAAGACACCTTGCTAAGCCACACCCCCACGGGAAACAGCAGTGATAAAAATTAAGCAATGAACGAAAGTTTGACTTAGCCATACCAATAAGGGTTGGTAAATCTCGTGCCAGCCACCGCGGTCATACGATTGACCCAAACTAATAATCACCCGGCGTAAAGCGTGTATATAAAATAAAACAAATAGGATAGAAAATTACCAACAACGTAGAAATTTTATGGTATAAATAATTACAATAACGAAAGTAATCCTAACAATCTTGACTACACGATAGCTAAGACACAAACTGGGATTAGATACCCCACTATGCTTAGCCCTAAACATAAATAATTTAAAAACAAAATTATTCGCCAGAGAACTACTAGCCACAGCTTAAAACTCAAAGGACTTGGCGGTACTTTATATCTGCCTAGAGGAGCTTGTTCTATAATCGATAAACCCCGTTACACCTTACCACCCCTTGCTAACTCAGCCTATATACCGCCATCTTCAGCAAACCCTGTCAAGGAAAAACAGTGAGCTCAATGATAATCGTAAATACGTTAGGTCAAGGTGTAGCCAATGAGGTGGAAAGAAATGAGCTACATTTTCTACACAAGAAAATAACGGATCCCTCCATGAAACTAGAGGGTGAAGGAGGATTTAGTAGTAAATTAAGAATAGAGAGCTTAATTGAACTCAGCAATGAAGTACGCACACACCGCCCGTCACTCTCCTCAAGTACTAAAATTGAAATTATTAATTTATAAACCAATAACAAATATTAGAGGAGACAAGTCGTAACAAGGTAAGCATACTGGAAAGTGTGCTTGGCAAAACCAAAGCGTAGCTTATATAAAGCATCTGGCCTACACCCCGAAGATTCCATCACCAAGGACGCTCTGAACCATTCCTAGCCCAATCACCACTCAACTAAATTATCACCACACAATAAATCAAAACATTCAACTACCTAAATAAAAGTATAGGAGATAGAAATTATTATAAGGCGCTATAGAGACAGTACCGCAAGGGAAAGATGAAAGAATAATTCAAAGTATAACAAAGCAAAGATTAACCCTTGTACCTTTTGCATAATGAATTAACTAGAAAACCTATAGCAAAAAGAATTTTAGCTATAGACCCCGAAACCAAACGAGCTACCTAAGAACAATTTTATGAATGAACCCGTCTATGTGGCAAAATAGTGGGATGATTTTTAGGTAGAGGTGAAAAGCCTAACGAGCTTGGTGATAGCTGGTTACCCAGAAAACGAATCTTAGTTCTTCCTTAAGTTATACTATAAGAACACAAAATCCAAACGTAAACTTAAAGGGTAATCTAAAGAGGGACAGCTCTTTAGATAAAGGATTCAACCTTATTTAGAGAATAAACTAAACTAAACCCCATAGTTGGCTTAAAAGCAGCCACCAATTAAGAAAGCGTTCAAGCTCAACCCCAATATAACCTCAATCCCCAAAATCACAATGAATTCCTAAACATAATACTGGGTCAATCTATAAGACTATAGATGAGATAATGTTAGTATGAGTAACAAGAAAAAATTCTCCAATGCACAAGCCTATAACAAACCGAATACCCACTGTTAATTAACAAAACCCTAGACACAAACCAAATATAAACCCCCTAGACCAACCAATTGTTAACCCAACACAGGAGTGCACTAAGGAAAGATTAAAAGAAGTAAAAGGAACTCGGCAAACAAAAACCCCGCCTGTTTACCAAAAACATCACCTCTAGCATTACTAGTATTAGAGGCACTGCCTGCCCAGTGACACACGTTAAACGGCCGCGGTATCCTGACCGTGCAAAGGTAGCATAATCACTTGTTCCTTAATTAGGGACTTGCATGAAAGGCAAGACGAGGGTTTAACTGTCTCTTACTTCCTATCAGTGAAATTGACCTACCCGTGAAGAGGCGGGTATTAACAAATAAGACGAGAAGACCCTATGGAGCTTTAATCAACTCTCTTACTAATTAACACTACAAACCTAATGGACTAACAATACAAATAGATAAGAGAAAGATTTCGGTTGGGGTGACCTCGGAGTACAAAAAAACCTCCAAATGACTTAACTTTAGGCCTACCAGCCTAAAGATACCTAAGTAGTCAATAATTGATCCAATCATAAAATTGATCAACGGACCAAGTTACCCTAGGGATAACAGCGCAATCCTATTCAAGAGTTCCTATCGACAATAGGGTTTACGACCTCGATGTTGGATCAGGACATCCAAATGGTGCAACAGCTATTAATGGTTCGTTTGTTCAACGATTAAAGTCCTACGTGATCTGAGTTCAGACCGGAGCAATCCAGGTCGGTTTCTATCTATTAACAACTTCTCCTAGTACGAAAGGACCAGAGAAGTAAGGTCAACTATTCAATAGCACCTTAAACATAACATATGAAACTATCTAAATATACAAAATATGTAACACCACTACCCAAGATAAGGGTTATTAGGGTGGCAGAGCTTGGAAATTGCATAAAATTTAAAACCTTATAACCAGAGGTTCAACTCCTCTCCCTAATAGTGCACCTAATTAACATACTAGCCTTATTGCTACCCATCCTAGTAGCCATAGCCTTCTTAACCCTAGTAGAACGAAAAACCCTAGGATACATACAACTACGAAAAGGTCCAAACGTAGTTGGCCCATATGGTGTACTCCAACCCTTCGCCGACGCTATAAAACTATTCACCAAAGAACCACTAAAACCTTTAACCGCATCACTAACCCTTTTTATCATCGCCCCAACCCTGGCCCTCACACTAGCCCTATCCTTATGAATTCCACTACCAATGCCCTACCCCCTACTCAACCTAAACCTAGGGGCCCTATTCATCCTAGCAACCTCAAGCCTATCCGTATACTCAATCCTATGATCAGGTTGAGCCTCAAACTCCAAATACGCATTAATTGGAGCCCTACGAGCAGTAGCCCAAACAATTTCATACGAAGTAACACTAGCCATTATTCTTCTATCCATCCTCCTACTATCAGGATCCTTCTCACTACTATCAGTAATTTCATCACAAGAACTGACCTGATTCCTATTACCAACATGACCACTAGCCTTCATATGATTTATCTCTACACTAGCAGAAACAAATCGGGCCCCATTTGATCTAACAGAAGGAGAATCTGAACTAGTATCAGGCTTCAATGTAGAATACGCTGCAGGTCCATTCGCGTTATTCTTCATAGCCGAATACACCAACATCATCATAATAAATGCCCTATCAACAATCATTTTTCTTGGAACCGTATACAACCCACACAACCCAGAACTATTTACACTTAACTTCATACTTAAAACATTAATTTTAACAACCGTATTCCTATGAATCCGAGCATCATACCCACGGTTCCGATACGACCAACTAATACACTTATTATGAAAAAACTTTCTACCACTAACCCTAGCATTTTGCATATGACACATCTCAATACCAATAACTATAGCAAGCATCCCACCATACACATAGAAACATGTCCGATAACAGAGTTACTTTGATAGAGTAAAGAATAGAGGTCAAGCCCTCTTGTTTCTAGAACTTCAGGCATCGAACCTAAACCTAAGGTCTCAAAAACCTTCGTGCTACCATTACACCAAATTCTACCAATCAAGTAAGGTCAGCTAAATCAAAGCTATCGGGCCCATACCCCGAAAATGTTGGTCTAATCCTTCCCGTACTAATTAACATCCTGGCGCTAACCATCATCTTACTAACAATCTTCGTCGGGTCTATCATTACCATTCTCAGTAACCACCTAATCCTAATATGAGCTGGCTTAGAAATAAGCATGCTAGCCATTATCCCTGTCCTAATATTCAACTCTAACCCTCGTTCCACAGAAGCAGCTACAAAATACTTCTTAATCCAAGCAACCGCTTCTATAATTTTACTTCTAGCTATTATCCTAAATTATCACGACCTAGGAATTTGACAATTCCACCATAATACACAATTTTACATCTACTCACTAGTGCTAATTGCCCTAATAATAAAACTTGGCCTAGCCCCATTCCACTTCTGAGTACCAGAAGTTACTCAAGGAGTCCCAATCTTAAGCGGACTTCTACTACTCACATGACAAAAAATCGCTCCACTAGCCATCATATTCCACATCTCATATTATCTAAATACTACCATAGTACCACTATCAGCTCTAATATCAGTCTTTATTGGCGGCTGAGGAGGACTAAACCAAACACAACTACGAAAAATCCTAGCCTACTCCTCAATCGCCCACATACGTTGAATAGTAGCCGTAACCATATATAACCCAACAATAATACTACTAAATCTAGTAATTTATATATTCCTAACCACATCAATATTTATCACAGTATATATCTGCACCTCCACATCCATTTCCTCATTCACAAAAATATGAAACAAATCCCCTCTACTAATCTCAACCACCCTAATTATCCTAATGTCACTAGGAGGTTTACCACCCCTCACAGGATTCCTACCCAAATGAATAATTATCATTGAACTAACAAAAAACAACTGCATCTTCATAGCCCTATCAATAACAATAATAGCTCTACTAAATTTCTACTTCTACACCCGTCTTATTTATGCATCATCAATAACAGCCTTCCCCACATCCAACAACATAAAAACCAATACACACCACCAAAACAATAAGAAACACCCATTTCTATCACCACTAATCATTATTTCCTCCCTAGCACTCCCACTATCTCCACTAGTAAGCTCACTATACTAGAAGCTTAGGATATTACCAGTCCAAAGGCCTTCAAAGCCTTAAGAAAACACAACGTTTAGCTTCTGACCTAAGGACTACAAGTATCAACCTCGCATCTCCTGAACGCAAATCAATCGCTTTAATTAAGCTAAATCCTCCTAGATTGATGGGACTCTAACCCACAAAAACTTAGTTAACAGCTAAACACCCAAAACAACAGGCTTCAATCTACTTCTCCCGCCTAATAAAAAAAAAGGCGGGAGAAGCCCCGGCAGCTGTAGCTGCTTCTTCGAATTTGCAATTCAACATGTTAAACACCTCGAGGCCCTGGTAAGAAGGGTACTTTCCCTGTCTTTAGATTTACAGTCTAATGCTTACTCAGCCATCTTACCTATGTTCATTACCCGTTGACTATTCTCAACCAACCATAAGGATATCGGAACACTTTATCTTATGTTTGGGGCTTGAGCTGGAATAGTAGGAACCGCTTTAAGTATCTTAATCCGAGCAGAACTTGGACAGCCAGGAGCTCTACTAGGAGATGATCAAATTTACAATGTTGTGGTAACAGCTCATGCATTTATCATAATCTTCTTCATAGTTATGCCAATTATAATTGGCGGATTTGGAAACTGACTCGTCCCACTCATAATTGGGGCACCAGATATAGCCTTCCCTCGTATAAACAACATAAGTTTCTGACTCCTTCCCCCATCATTCTTACTCCTGCTAGCATCATCAATAGTAGAAGCTGGGGCAGGTACAGGATGAACAGTATATCCACCCCTAGCCGGAAATTTAGCCCATGCTGGAGCCTCTGTAGACCTTACAATTTTCTCCTTACACCTAGCAGGTGTCTCATCAATCCTTGGAGCAATTAATTTTATCACAACAATTATCAATATAAAACCCCCGGCTGTCACTCAATACCAAACACCTCTATTTGTATGATCCGTCCTAATCACGGCAGTCCTTCTCCTACTATCACTACCAGTTCTCGCTGCGGGTATTACCATACTACTAACAGACCGCAACCTAAACACCACATTCTTTGATCCCGCCGGAGGGGGAGACCCAATTCTATATCAACACCTATTCTGATTCTTCGGGCACCCGGAAGTATATATCTTAATTCTTCCTGGGTTTGGCATCATCTCACATGTAGTGACATATTATTCTGGAAAAAAAGAACCATTTGGGTATATAGGTATAGTTTGAGCCATAATATCAATCGGATTCCTAGGATTTATTGTATGAGCCCACCATATATTTACAGTAGGACTCGACGTGGATACCCGAGCCTATTTCACTTCAGCAACAATAATCATTGCAATCCCAACAGGAGTAAAAGTCTTCAGTTGATTAGCTACCCTTCACGGAGGCAATATTAAATGATCACCAGCTATACTCTGAGCCCTAGGGTTTATCTTCTTATTCACAATCGGGGGATTAACAGGAATTGTATTATCAAACTCATCACTGGACATTGTACTCCATGACACCTACTATGTAGTAGCACATTTCCACTACGTACTATCCATAGGAGCAGTATTCGCAATTATAGCTGGATTCATCCACTGATTCCCATTATTCACAGGGTTTTCACTAAGTGAAACATGAGCAAAAATCCATTTCGCAGTAATATTCGTAGGAGTTAACATAACATTCTTCCCACAACATTTTTTAGGCTTATCAGGAATACCACGACGATACTCCGATTACCCAGATGCCTACACAACATGAAATGTAATTTCATCCATGGGCTCATTCATCTCCCTAACCGCAGTAATAATTATAGTATTTATGGTTTGAGAAGCATTCGCATCAAAACGAGAAGTTGAAGCAGTAGAACTTGCTTCAACTAACCTAGAATGACTACACGGTTGTCCCCCACCTTACCACACATTCGAAGAACCAACATATGTAAAAGTTAACTAAGAAAGGAAGGAATCGAACCCCCTAAAATTGGTTTCAAGCCAACACCATAACCTCTATGTCTTTCTTTATGAGATATTAGTAAAATAATTACATAACTTTGTCAAAGTTAAATTACAGCCCAACACTGTATATCTTAATGGCTTACCCGCTGCAATACGGCCTGCAGGATGCTACATCCCCAATTATAGAAGAATTAATAAATTTCCACGACCATACGCTTATAATTGTATTCCTAATTAGCTCAATAGTACTATACGTAATTACAGCCATACTTACTACACGCCTAACACATACCAACACAATAGATGCCCAAGAAGTAGAAACAATCTGAACCATTCTACCGGCCGTCATCCTAATTCTAATTGCCCTACCATCTCTTCGAATCCTTTACATAATAGATGAAATTAACAACCCTGCCCTTACTGTCAAAACTATAGGTCACCAATGATACTGAAGCTATGAATACACAGACTACGAAGACCTAAACTTTGACTCATACATGATCCCAACATCCGAACTAAAACCTGGAGAACTCCGACTCCTTGAAGTCGACAACCGCGTAGTACTACCAGTAGAGCTACCAATTCGAATATTAATTTCTTCAGAAGATGTGCTCCACTCATGAGCTGTACCATCCCTAGGTTTAAAAACAGATGCTATCCCTGGACGACTTAATCAAGCTACAATCACATCAACTCGTCCAGGGTTGTTCTATGGACAGTGTTCAGAAATCTGTGGTTCAAATCACAGTTTCATACCAATTGTACTAGAAATAGTGCCACTAAAGCACTTTGAAAATTGATCCTCAACAATGGTCTAAGCATTATGAAGCTTTTAGCGTTAGCCTTTTAAGCTAGAGATAGGGAATCTAAACCCCCATAATGAAATGCCACAACTTGATACATCCACATGATCAACCGTAATCATAACATCCTTAGTAACCCTTTTTATTATTTTACAACTAAAACTATCATTATTTAACCTAACCCCTGCACCCTCACTAAAACAAATAAAATTAAACAAAACACACAACCCATGAGACAAAAAATGAACGAAAATCTATTTGCCTCTTTCGCTACCCCTACACTAATAGGCCTCCCCATTGTAATCCCAATCATTATACTCCCAACACTATTTTTTAAAACAACAAACAAATTAATCAACAACCGAGTGACAACAGCCCAACAATGATTAATTAAACTAATCACCAAACAAATAATATTTACACACTCACCAAAAGGCCGCACATGATCCCTAATACTCACCTCACTCATCATCTTCATCGGATCCACAAACCTCCTAGGACTGCTTCCCCACACATTTACCCCAACCACACAACTCTCAATAAACTTAGGCATAGCAATCCCAATATGAGCCGGAACTGTGATCCTAGGCTTCCGTCATAAAACAAAAGCATCACTAGCCCACTTCCTACCCCAAGGTACCCCCATTATCCTGATCCCAATATTAGTTATAATTGAAACAATTAGCCTATTCATTCAACCTATAGCACTAGCCGTACGTCTAACAGCTAACATCACAGCAGGACACCTACTAATTCATCTAATTGGAGGCGCTACACTAGTATTAACCACAATCAACCTACCAACAGCCAGCATTACTTTCCTAATTCTTACAATACTTACTATCCTAGAACTCGCTGTAGCTATAATCCAAGCCTACGTATTTACCTTACTAGTTAGCCTATATCTACAAGACAACACATAATAATGACCCACCAAACTCACGCCTTTCACATAGTAAACCCAAGCCCATGGCCTCTTACAGGAGCACTATCAGCCTTCCTCCTAACTTCAGGCCTTATCATGTGATTCCACTTTAACTCCTTTACTCTCCTAACAATCGCCACAGCAGGTAATATCCTAACTATATACCAGTGATGACGAGATGTGGTACGTGAAGGAACTTTCCAAGGTCACCATACCCCACCAGTACAAAAGGGGTTACGATACGGCATGATCCTATTTATCGTATCAGAAGTATTCTTCTTTTCAGGGTTCTTCTGAGCATTTTACCACTCAAGCCTTGCCCCAACACCAGAATTAGGAGGATGCTGGCCACCAACAGGAATTAACCCACTCAATCCAATCGAAGTACCACTGCTTAACACAGCAGTACTTTTAGCATCAGGTGTATCTATCACCTGGGCTCATCATAGCCTAATAGAAGGAAAACGAAATCACATAATCCAAGCATTATTAATCACCATCATTCTAGGCCTCTACTTCACCCTACTTCAAGCATCAGAATACCTAGAGGCACCATTTACAATCTCTGATGGAATCTACGGTTCTACATTCTTTGTAGCAACAGGATTTCACGGCCTACATGTAATCATTGGCTCTACATTCCTACTTACCTGCCTCCTACGACAACTAAACTTTCACTTTACCTCAAAGCACCATTTCGGCTTTGAGGCTGCAGCCTGATACTGACACTTCGTAGACGTAGTCTGACTTTTCCTATATGTATCAATCTACTGATGAGGGTCCTATTCTTTTAGTATAACAAGTACTTTTGACTTCCAATCAAACAGATCAGAACAAACCCCTGAAAAGAATAATAAACTTACTAATTACCATAATAACCAACATCAGCCTTTCCATAATCCTAGTTTCTGTAGCCTTCTGACTTCCACAACTAAACCTATACTCAGACAAAGCTAGCCCATACGAATGCGGGTTTGACCCAATAGGATCTGCCCGCCTTCCCTTTTCCATAAAATTTTTTCTTATCGCTATCACATTTCTCCTATTTGATCTAGAAATTGCACTTCTCCTCCCCATTCCATGAGCAATCCAATACGGAAACCTCACAGGAGTAGTACTAACAACCCTAGGATTACTAACCATCCTAGCCCTAGGACTAATATACGAATGATTTAACAAAGGCCTAGAATGAACGGAATAATATTGGTAATTAGTTTAAACAAAACAAATGATTTCGACTCATTAAATCATGGGCATAGCCATGAGTACCAAATGACCCCTGTTTTCTTTAACTTACTCCTAACATTTATCCTATCACTACTCGGAGCCTTAATATTCCGATCCCACCTAATATCAACACTATTATGCCTAGAAGGAATAATTTTATCTCTATTTACCATAACATCCCTAATCACACTAAATACCAACTCAATACTATCATTTATTATCCCAATCATTATTCTAGTCTTCGCAGCTTGCGAGGCCGCCGTAGGTCTGGCACTACTAGTAATAGTATCAAATACATATGGTACAGACTACGTACAAAACCTTAACCTTCTACAATGCTAAAAATTATCCTACCATCCATTATACTCTTACCACTAACCTGGTTCACAAACAACAAAATAGTGTGAACAAACACCACGTGTTACAGCCTAATAATTAGCCTCATCTCACTATCCCTACTACACCAAGACTCCACAAATAGTTATAACTTCTCCACAACATTCTTCTCAGACCCACTATCTACACCACTAGTAATCCTAACAACATGACTCCTACCACTAACACTCCTAGCTAGCCAAAACCACCTATCAAAAGAACAAGAAAACTATAAAAAAATATACATCAGCCTCCTAACACTTCTTCAAGTATTTCTAATCATAACATTTACCGCAACAGAATTAATACTATTTTATATTCTATTCGAAGCAACCCTAATCCCCACACTAATTATTATTACACGTTGAGGAAATCAAACAGAACGTTTAAACGCCGGATTGTACTTCCTATTCTATACATTAATTGGGTCAATCCCACTACTGATTTCCCTAATCAACTTTAATAACACCTTTGGAACTCTTAACCTAGTACTTCTATCCTTAAAACAACCCGCACTAAGCCAGTCATGATCCAACCACATTCTATGATTAGCTTTCATATTAGCCTTCCTAGTAAAAATACCCTTATATGGAGTACACCTGTGGCTCCCAAAAGCCCACGTAGAAGCACCAATTGCGGGATCAATAGTTCTAGCAGCTGTACTTCTAAAACTAGGGGGTTACGGAATAATACGAATCTCAATTCTACTAGACATAGTAAACAAAACCATAGCCTACCCCTTTATCATGTTATCACTATGAGGCATAGTAATAACCAGCTCCATCTGCATACGACAAACCGACCTCAAATCATTAATTGCTTATTCATCGGTAAGCCATATAGCCTTAGTAATTGTAGCAGTTATAATCCAAACACCATGAAGTTTTATAGGAGCTACAGCTCTAATAATTGCTCACGGACTGACATCTTCCCTACTATTCTGTTTAGCTAACTCTAATTATGAGCGAACCCACAGCCGCACTATAATACTGGCCCAAGGATTACAAACAATTTTTCCACTAATAGGTGTGTGATGAATACTAGGAAGTCTAGCCAACCTAGCACTACCCCCATCAATTAACCTTATTGGAGAACTCCTAATCATTACATCCTCATTTTCATGATCAAACTTATCAATCCTAATAATAGGAACAAATATAATCATAACAGCCGCCTACACATTTTACATACTTATTACCTCCCAACGAGGTAAACTAACGAATCATACTAAATTTTTACCACCAACACAAACCCGTGAATCAACTATTATATCCCTTCACATCATCCCAATTGTCCTAATTTCCATTAACCCTAAACTTATCCTCGGACTACCTTAATGTAAACGTAAATATAGTTTACACAAAACGTTAGACTGTGAATCTAAAAATAGAAAACACATTTCTTATTTACCAGGAAAGTAAGCAAGAACTGCTAACTCATGCTACCGTGGTTACCCTCACGGCTTTCCTACTTTTACAGGATAGTAGTAATCCATTGGTCTTAGGAATCAAAAAATTGGTGCAACTCCAAATAAAAGTAATTAATATCAACGTATCAATAAATTTACTAATCCTAACAACCCTAACAACCCCATTACTTCTATCACTAACTAACAAATACAACTCAAACAGCTATCCTAAACATGTAATCAACTCAATTAAATTATCATTCCTCTTTAGCCTACTCCCTCTACTCACATTCCTTAGTAACAATAACGAACTCATCACATCAAACTGACATTGAATAACAATCAACTCAATTAAATTAGCCATAAGCTTTAAATTCGATTACTTCTCATATCTATTCATTCCAGTGGCATTATTTGTCACATGATCAATCACAGAGTTTTCTTCATGGTATATACACTCCGACCCAAACCTAAACCGATTCATAAAATACTTACTAATATTCTTAATAACTATAATTATCCTAGTATCAGCTAACAACCTATTTCAACTATTCATTGGGTGAGAAGGAGTAGGAATCATATCATTTTTACTAATCGGCTGATGATTCGGACGAACAGATGCCAACACCGCAGCTCTACAAGCCATCCTATACAACCGCATCGGAGATATCGGCCTAATCCTATCCATAGCCTGATTCACTATCCACACAAACTCATGAGAACTACAACAAATCTTTATTCTCACCACAAACACCGATATCCTACCTTTATTGGGCCTTCTACTAGCCGCAGCAGGCAAATCAGCCCAATTTGGACTCCACCCCTGACTCCCATCAGCTATAGAAGGGCCGACACCAGTATCAGCTCTACTGCACTCAAGTACAATAGTTGTAGCCGGAGTGTTCCTAATAATCCGATTCTACCCACTAACACAAAACAACCAAACCATTCTAACCTTAACACTATGCCTAGGCGCAATAACCACACTTTTTACCGCAATATGCGCTCTTACACAAAACGATATCAAAAAAATCGTAGCATTCTCCACCTCAAGCCAACTTGGGTTGATATTCGTTACCCTAGGGATTAATCAACCACACCTAGCATTCCTCCACATCTGTACTCACGCCTTCTTCAAAGCCATACTATTCATATGCTCCGGATCAATCATCCACAACCTAAATAACGAACAAGACATCCGAAAAATAGGTGGACTATTCAAAACCATACCATTCACTTCATCCTGCTTAACCATCGGAAGCCTCGCGCTAACAGGAATACCATTCTTAACAGGTTTCTACTCAAAAGACTTAATCATCGAAACCCTTAACACGTCTAATACCAACGCCTGAGCCTTACTAATTACACTAATCGCCACCTCAATAACCGCTGTATACAGCACACGAATCATCTTCTTCGTTGTAATATCTAAACCACATTTCACCCCAACAATTACAATTAACGAAAATAACCCCCAACTTATCAACCCTATTAGCCGCCTAGCCCTAGGCAGCATTCTAGCAGGGTTTATAATTACCTCAAATCTCCCACCAACTAATATCCCTACAATAACAATACCACTGCCACTAAAATTAATGGCCATTACAATTTCTATCTTAGGATTTACAATTGCCATAGACCTAAATAACCTAACCTCAACACTTACACACAAATCACCTACAACCACACACAAATTCACCACACTCCTAGGATTCTTCCCATCAATTATTCACCGCTTATTACCAATCAAAAGCCTAACTATAAGCCAAAACATAGCATCAAACCTAATAGACCTAATTTGACTAGAAAAAGCTATCCCAAAAATAATTGCTAATACACAAATAACTGCTTCCATCATCACATCAAACCAAAAAGGACTAATCAAACTCTACTCACTATCATTCCTAATAAATATTACTATTATCTCACTACTAACCCTGACCTATTACCTCGAGTAATTTCAATAATAATAAAAATACTAACAAACAAAGTTCATCCAGCAACTACTACTATTCACCCAGCACAACTATACATAGCCGCCGCACCCATCCCATCCTCACTAATCAACCCAATCTCCTCCCCTTCAAAAGCAACCCAATCCTCTATATTATTAAACTCAACAACCAACTCCACACCACCATCACTACCTAATCAAAACACTAACAACAACTCTATAACAATACCAACCACTAATAACCCAAGAACTAACCAGTTAGATCCCCAAGACTCCGGATACTCCTCAGAAGCCATAGCCGCAGTATAACCAAATACAACCAACATACCACCCAAATAAATCAAAAACACCATTAAACCTAAAAACTGACCACCAAAACTCAATACAATTCCACAACCAACACAACCACCAACAATTAAACACAATCCACCATATACAGGAGAAGGTTTAATTGACAAACCAATAAAACAAGTAACAAGAGCTACACTCATAATAAAAACATAGTTGGACATAGTTCCTACATAGCATTTAACTAAGACCAATGACATGAAAAATCATCGTTGTAATTCAACTACAGAAACTCTAATGACAAACCTACGCAAATCACACCCCCTAATCAAAATTATTAATCACTCACTCATCGACTTACCAACACCATCTAGTATCTCAACATGATGAAACTTCGGATCCCTACTAGGAGTCTGTCTAGGATTGCAAATCATTACCGGATTATTCCTAGCAATACACTACACATCCGACACCCTTACAGCCTTTTCATCAGTAACTCACATCTGCCGAGACGTAAACTACGGCTGAATTATCCGATATTTACACGCCAACGGTGCATCCATATTCTTTATCTGCCTATTCCTACACGTAGGACGAGGTATCTACTATGGGTCTTACCACTTCAAAGAAACATGAAACATTGGTATTATCTTATTATTCACAGTAATAGCAACCGCATTTATAGGATATGTCCTCCCATGAGGACAAATATCATTTTGAGGAGCTACGGTCATTACAAATCTATTATCAGCTATCCCATACGTAGGAACAACCCTAGTCGAATGAATTTGAGGAGGTTTCTCAGTAGACAAAGCCACACTCACCCGATTTTTCGCCTTCCACTTCATCCTACCATTCATCATCACAGCCCTAGTGGTAGTTCACCTTTTATTCCTTCATGAAACAGGATCAAGTAATCCATCAGGCCTAGACTCCAATGCCGATAAAATCCCATTTCACCCATACTTCACAATCAAAGACACCCTAGGAGCCCTAATACTAACAATTATTCTCATAACCCTAGTTCTATTTTCCCCAGACCTATTAGGAGATCCAGACAACTACACCCCAGCAAATCCCCTAAATACACCACCCCACATTAAACCAGAATGATACTTCCTATTCGCTTACGCTATCCTACGCTCCATCCCAAACAAACTAGGTGGGGTATTAGCCCTAATCCTATCAATTCTAATCCTAGCTATTATACCCATACTCCACACATCAACCCAACGAAGCCTAACCTTCCGACCAATCAGCCAACTACTATTTTGAATACTAGTAGCAGACCTAATTACCCTAACATGAATCGGAGGCCAACCAGTTGAACACCCATTCATCATTATCGGTCAAGTAGCCTCAATTCTATACTTCTCAATCATCCTAATCCTAATACCATTAGCGGGTTTAGTAGAAAACACAATCATAAAACTCTAAAATAGTCTAGGTAGTATAAATAATTACCCTGGTCTTGTAAACCAGAAATGGAATCCAAAAAACCCCTAGACATCAAGGAAGAGAAACCTTTCCCACCATCAACACCCAAAGCTGATATTCTCATTAAACTATTCCTTGACCTATGTACTTCGTGCATTTATTTATATTCCACATTAATAATTAAGCAAGTACAAAAATATATTTACAGTACATAGTACATTAATGTATATAGTACATTAAATTATTTACCACTAGCATATAAGCAAGTACAATAAATCATTAACATTACATAATACATTCAATTATTATCGTACATAAAATTATAATCCATATGAATATCCATGTAATATATTATATTAATGTTTGAATGACATATCTGCGTTATCAGGCATACACCATCTTAGTCAAATCATTTCTCTTCCACATGACTATCCACTTCCAACGTTGGTCCGTTCATCTACCATCCTCCGTGAAACCAGCAACCCGCCCACTAGTACCTCTCTTCTCGCTCCGGGCCCATTTAACTTGGGGGTAGCTAACAATGCACTTTATCAGACATCTGGTTCTTACTTCAGGGCCATTGAATGCTTTATCGTCCATACGTTCCCCTTAAATAAGACATCTCGATGGATTAATGTCTAATCAGCCCATGCCCAACATAACTGTGGTGTCATACATTTGGTATTTTTTATTTTTGGGGATGCTGTGACTCAGCATAGCCGTCAAGGCATGAAGGATCCAACCCCAGTCTAGCTGGACTTGTATGTATTATCTGTTCCACACATCTCCAACAGGTGACTATAAGTTAATGCTTGTAGGACATATAAATAATTAATACTAAATTTCAATTTAACGACGCACGCACTATACAATATTACCTTTTTTATTGCAAACCCCCCTTACCCCCCACCACCCCAGGTGGTGGCCTTATCTTAAATTTTGCCAAACCCCAAAAACAAAATTAAGTAAGACTTGAAACCCTCGATTATTTTCTTTCTATAAGTTGCCAAAAATATAACACTAAATTCTGTATGTATGCAAAAATCAAAAAATTTTTTTTTCACTAATGACAACTTAAATTACCTAGTTGTCACATAATACAAAACAACTCGTAAACAA